TCTATAATATCAAGACTACAATGGATCTATAGGGTAAAATCCTTTATCTACAGCGGAATGGTATACAAAGTCAACAGATCTCAATAAAAAAAATAGGATTTATGGCTACACAAACCGTTGAGGGTAGTTCTAGATCTGGTCCAAGACGAACTGTTGTAGGAGATTTATTGAAACCATTGAATTCTGAATATGGTAAAGTAGCTCCGGGGTGGGGAACTACCCCTTTGATGGGGATTGCAATGGCCCTATTTGCGGTATTTCTCTCTATTATTTTAGAGATTTATAATTCGTCCCTTTTACTGGACCAAATTTCCATGAATTAGAGAATTAGATTCACAAGAACCAACTAACTAGCTTGTCAATAGAAAAGTAAAGTTTAGCATTTAGATTGTTCATTTTTAGCCCATTCCATTTTGATTTGGTAGTTCGACCGCGAAACGTCTTTGTTTCTGTATTTCCGGAATATGAGTGTGTGACTTGTTATAATGGATCCTATTGATAGTACAGAACATAAAATGGATACGTCATCTTATCTTGATAGATGGCTTTACCCCGTCAGATATTTATTCTAGTATCTGGAGCACGGAATATAGAAAAGAAATAGATTCTAAAGTGTTAGAACTATGATTCATACTAAATATTTATATTTAGACCTCGCAACCGGACGAAAAAAAATGAAAGAGTTAGAAGAATTCATTTAGAAAAAGAAATGGAATTTTATTCTTTAAAACTGCCATCGCTTATCCATTTCTTTGTATTTTTTTTTTTATCTATTTATTGAAATTGAATAAGTGATGATCCAGCAGTTCTTACTCAGGGAATTCTTGGACTTCGATTAAAGGTTTTTTTGGAAATCATCGTGGTTCTGGTATGAATCTCAGGTTTTAAATTGATTCTATAGGGTCTTAACAAGCAAATTCTTATCAATAAAAAAAAAAAAAAGCAGAAAAATCTTATTCCATACACAATACAAAAAAAATCAAGTAAATAATAGAATATTCAAGAGGCCGGTAAGGATCAAGAGAAAAGACGAGTGAGCCGACTTGAAATTTTGGCATTATAAACACTAAGAATATTGGATTTCTATTTTTTTTATCTTCAAAAAAGACTGGAATCATAGGATTAAGTTCAGAAGTTTCAAACTTTCTATTACACATATCCGTTTTCCAAATAACCAATATTGGAGTCTTTCTTTTTGTTTGAGCCGTACGAGATGAAATTTTCATATACGGTTCTAAGGGGGGTCCCTTGGTTTACCTATCTCAATAAAGTCTATGATTGGTTCGAAGAACGTCTTGAGATTCAGGCCATTGCCGATGATATAACTAGTAAATATGTCCCTCCTCATGTCAATATATTTTATTGTTTAGGAGGAATTACACTTACTTGTTTTTTAGTCCAAGTAGCGACGGGTTTTGCTATGACTTTTTATTATCGTCCAACCGTTACGGAGGCTTTTGCTTCTGTTCAATATATAATGACTGAGGCTAACTTTGGTTGGTTAATCCGATCAGTTCATCGATGGTCAGCAAGTATGATGGTCTTAATGATGATCTTGCACGTATTTCGCGTGTATCTCACTGGTGGTTTTAAAAAACCTCGCGAATTGACTTGGGTTACAGGTGTAGTTTTGGGTGTATTGACTGCATCCTTTGGTGTAACTGGTTATTCTTTACCTTGGGACCAAATCGGTTATTGGGCAGTCAAAATTGTAACAGGTGTACCCGACGCTATTCCTGTAATAGGATCCTCGGTGGTAGAGTTATTGCGCGGCAGCGCTAGTGTGGGACAATCTACCTTGACTCGTTTTTATAGTTTACATACTTTTGTATTACCTCTACTTACTGCCGTATTCATGTTAATGCACTTTCCAATGATACGTAAGCAAGGAATTTCAGGTCCTTTATAGAGAATATAAATCATAGATATTTGTAATCAATCATTTTGGGGAGGAGTAATAGTATTTCATTGCTACAAATATGCATTATTTTTTTTTAATAAGACATGTATTTGGATATTTCCCTTCAACTTAACAAAATAAATTGGATTCTTTATTTGACATACACGAATAGTTGAAGGGAACTCTCCGAAAAAAGAATGGATTATGGGAGTGTGTGACTTGAACTATTGATTGGGCCATGCAGATATATGAGTTAATCTTATCTGCCACATTTGAATTCACAATTCAATGTGTCTTTGTTCCAACCACCGCGCCAGTCCTCTACAGAGGATAGTCCGGTTCGCTTGAAGATAATCTTTTCTATGATCAGACTCGATCATATCCTGTCCTGGATGAACAGGCTCCGTAATATCCAGTAAAATAAGTAAAATGATATAATCTAGATTATGTCATATGTATTTCATTAAACTTAATAGTATGGAAATGCATTCATTTCCTATGCATTGACTCAATTTATGATACTATCGGAGTTAAACAAGTAGATCTAAAGAAAAAAGGGGGTTGTATTATATTAGTAACAAGTAAATCCTTTCTATGTCA